TATACAATATGATTAAAATTTATAACACTATATATCAACAGATACCATTACTTGTTGATCTTGTCAATCGAGCCTTACCTGGTTTCGGGGTTTAACAGGATAAAACAGGATTCGTACGACATAGGGGGTAGGGGGGTTTAACCGCGCGCGCGAAAGGAGTCAAGTTAGCAGCGGGGGGGCATCTATATAATAGTATGCACGATCAAGAGATAATGTATGCGCGTGCGGGAAAGAATGCGGAGATATCAAGACTGGACCACCAACCATGACATTAATCGTGTGAGAAATCATGCACCACTTCCACCAAGACATTGGTAGGGTGCAGGAAGGATGTAAAATGAAAGTAATCGAAATAGAGAAATACCAAATGTTCGCTGGAATAAACGCCTTCGGCATGTGGAGTTCTTGCTAATGTAGTGTTCCACCATCAACCGGATACGCAAAAGATAAACCTATGGGCGCCATTGTGGTATGAACCTGAAAGAGAAGCCAAATGCAAGAAATAGTGCAAGATATGAAGCTCTACGATTATTGTCCTTGACCTATCAAGGACCGTGTACACTTGAATGAAAATAGTTGGGGATCTCTTACTTCGTAAGGAAATAAGTGAGGGACTAAGGTTTATTGAATTATACAAATTATGTTTTATGTTAAAAAATTGTTTATAACGGTTACTTTTACAAAATTGTTTGTAAAATTAAAAATTTTATTAAAAAAATCATAATTTTTTTTGAAAATTTAAAAATTTTTAAAAATATCATGTAATTATAGGGGAATGAGGACTTAATGTACTATACCATGATGTGGAATTATGCATAGTATGTACTTAATCATATATATATATGTACTTAATACATAGTAATGTGCAGGAAGTAGTTTAGTTTAGAATACTAGCTTTGGGAGTTAGAGGTGGGAGTTAAAATCTCTCTTTTCTGGCACTAGGATGGAGTTTAACCTTCAATCTCCGGATTACAAGACCGGCGCTTTATGTTTAAGCTACTAGGGCAGTTGAAATTAAGTAATTTGTTTTCTAGTAGTCCTGCTAATGGGTTAAATACTAGAAATAGGAGGAAGTAAAGGGCGGAGGCGATTTGTCCGATGATAATGAAAGGGTGTTCGACTGGTATCCCGCCGATTCATGTTAGGATAGTTACGTCTGCTGCAAGGATTCAGAATAGGGTTTGGGCGATTGGGCGGAATGTTAGGCCTTGTTGTTTTGAGGTGTGTAGGAGGGGGACGATAAGTAGGACAAGGATAGAGAAAAGTAGGGCTAGGACGCCTCCTAGTTTATTTGGGATGGATCGTAAGATGGCGTAGGCGAATAGGAAGTATCACTCTGGTTTAATATGTGGGGGAGTGACTAGAGGGTTGGCGGGTGTGAAGTTTTCTGGGTCTCCTAACAGGTTGGGGTGGAATATGGCTAGGAGTGCTAGAAGGGTTAGGAGAATAATAAAGCCTAGTAGGTCTTTATATGAGAAGTAGGGGTGGAAGGGAATTTTGTCTGAGTTAGAGTTTAGTCCGATGGGGTTATTTGATCCGGTTTCATGTAAGAAGAGGGCGTGTAGGATTGTGGCTGCGATGATGGTAAAGGGGAATAGGAAGTGGAATGCAAAGAATCGTGTTAGAGTTGCATTATCTACGGAGAATCCTCCTCAAATTCATTGTACTAGTGTGTCCCCTATATAGGGAACGGCTGATAGGAGGTTTGTGATAACTGTGGCACCTCAGAAAGATATTTGTCCTCATGGTAGGACATATCCTACGAAGGCGGTTATTATTGTTAGTAGGAGGAGAATTACTCCGATGTTTCAGGTTTCTTTATAAAGGTAGGAGCCATAATATAAGCCTCGTCCTACATGAAGGTAAAGGCAGATAAAGAAGAAGGATGCACCGTTAGCATGTAAATTTCGAATAATTCATCCATAGTTAACATCTCGGCAGATGTGGATTACGGATGAGAAAGCGGTTGAGATGTCTGAGGTGTAGTGTATTGCTAGGAATAAGCCTGTTAGGATTTGTACGGCGAGACATAGTAGGAGTAGGGAGCCAAAATTTCATCAGGCAGAGATGTTTGATGGGGCGGGGAGATCAATTAGTGCGTCGTTGGCAATTTTGAATAGAGGATGTGTTTTTCGGAGAGTCATTAGGGGTTCTTGTAGTTGAAATACAACGGTGGTTTTTCAAGTCATTAGTCCTGGTTTAAGTCCTGGCGAGAATTATGATATATTTAATTAATTTATTTTTGTTAGGGTTTGTTGTAGGGTTGGTTGGAGTTGCTTCTAATCCGGCACCTTATTTTGCTGCTTTGGGGTTAGCGGTGTCAGCGGGGGTAGGTTGTGTTGTTTTGGCGGGGTGCGGGGGGTCATTAGTTGGTTTAATACTATTTTTGGTGTATTTGGGCGGAATATTAGTAGTATTTGCATACTCAGCTGCGTTAGCAGCAGAACCTTTTCCTGAGGCTTGGGGGGAGGGGTCGGTTAAATTTTATGTTTTGATGTATTTAGTGGGGGTTGGGGTGGCGGTATTGTGGTTTTTGGGTGGTGGTAATTTTTGGGTCGTTGATGAGTTTAAGGAATTTTTTATAGTGCGGGGGGATATTAGTGGTATTTCTTTAATGTATTCTGTTGGAGGGGGTATATTAATTGTGTGTGCGTGGGTTTTGCTATTATGTCTTTTTGTAGTATTAGAGTTAACACGGGGTCTAAGTCGTGGGGCGCTTCGAGCAGTTTAAGTTATTAATAGTAGGGTAGAAACTAGTATAGTTGATAATAAATATACGGCAAGGTAAATTTTGATAATATTTGTGTTTGTGCTATCGAGTGTGGAGTTAATGAAATAGTGGAGGGGGTGTAGTCCTTTGGGTACTATTTCTAGTCATTGGCGATCTAGTTTTGTGGCTTGTTTCCCCAGTGTAAGGGTGACTTTTGGTAACAATCGGTGGACAATTGGTGGGAAGAACCCTAATATATTTGAGAGGTTGTGTATTGTTAAGTTAGGAGTAATTTTAATTTGTTTAGATGTTGTTGTAGTTAGGGCAAGGGCGATGATTAGTCCTAAAATTGTTACTGTGAGGGCAACTAATTTAAGGGTAGGGGGCATTGTTATGGTGGGGGTTTTTAGTGGGAGGAAATTTAGGGTAAGTAGGAGGCCTGCAATAATACTTCCTCAAGCTAAGCGTTCGATGGGTGCAGTTACTGCTGGGTTATTTTCATTAATGGGGGAGAGGGATGAAAATCGTGGTGTGCCCATGGTTACAAAGAAAATTACTCGTAAGCTATACACTGCGGTGAAGGAAGTGGCTAGTAGTGTGAGGGCTAAGGCTCAGGCGTTTAGATAAGAGGTGTTGAGGGCTTCAATGATGGCATCTTTTGAGAAGAATCCTGCTAGGAAGGGGGTGCCTGTAAGTGCAAGGCTTCCGATTACTAAGCAGGAGGTTGTGAGTGGTATTAGTTTGTGGAGTCCTCCTATTTTTCGGATGTCCTGTTCGTCATTTAAGCTGTGAATAATTGAGCCAGAGCAGAGAAATAGTATAGCTTTGAAGAAGGCGTGAGTGCAAATGTGGAGAAAGGCGAGTTGTGGTTGATTTAGTCCGATGGTTACCATTATTAAACCTAGTTGGCTTGATGTTGAGAAGGCAACAATCTTTTTGATATCATTTTGGGTTAGAGCGCAGGTGGCGGTAAATAGGGTTGTTAGGGCACCAAGACATAGGCAGGTTGTTAAAGCTATCTGATTATTTTCTAAAAGGGGGTGAAGTCGGATGAGTAAGAAAATGCCTGCTACTACTATTGTGCTAGAGTGTAATAGGGCTGAGACTGGAGTTGGGCCTTCTATTGCTGAGGGGAGTCAGGGGTGTAGCCCAAATTGGGCGGATTTTCCAGTGGCGGCTAAGATAAGTCCTATTAGTGGGAGGGTTATGTCAAGCTCTTTAGACAGTATAAAGATTTGTGGAATTTCTCATGAGTTTAGGTTTATTGCAGTTCAAGCCATGGCTAAAATAAAGCCTACATCTCCGACTCGGTTATATAAAACTGCTTGTAGGGCGGCAGTATTGGCGTCTGCTCGTCCGTGTCATCATCCAATTAGGAGGAAAGATATAATGCCAACACCCTCTCAGCCGATAAACAGTTGAAATAGGTTATTTGCGGTTACTAAGATAATTATGGCTACTAGGAATAGTAAGAGGTACTTAAAGAAACGGTTTAGGTTAGGGTCGGAGTGTATGTATCATGATGCGAATTCTAGGATCGATCATGTTACATACAGTGCGATGGGGGTGAAGATTAGGGAGTAGTGATCAAATTTAAAACTAATGTTGATATCAAAGTTTATAATATTTATTCAGTTTCAGGTGGTGATAATACTTTCTGTTCCTTGGTCGAGGAAAATAATGAGGGGTAGGATGCTGATGAAGAATGCGGTACTAACAGCGGTTTTGGCATGTTTTAGGGCTCAGTTTTTGGGCTTTGGTTTTGGTGTAATTGTTGTTAGGAGGGGTAGGGTGAGAACGAGTAGGGTAAGGAGGAGGGAAGTAGTTATAATAATATTTACCATAGCTGCTACTTGGAGTTGCACCAAGAGTTTTTGGTTCCTAAGACCAATGGATGAACTATTATCCTTTAGGAGCGAGGGTTTGAAGGAGCCACAGAGTTTAACTGTGGGTATAAGGATTAGCAGTCCTTAATTGCCTCTTGCCTCTTTCGGTGGATAAGAGGGGTTGAACCTCTATTTTTAGAATCACAATCTAATGTTTTGTTTAAAACTATATCTACAGTATCATCAGCCTCATATGATCTCGGGCTTCATAATTAGTATAATAATTGGTAAGAGGTGTAAAGTTATTAATAGGTGTTCTCGTGTGTGGGAGGGGGAGATATTAATAATATGTTGGGGTAGGGGGCCACGTTGAGTCATTAGGAAGAGGTATAGTGAGTAGGCTGCTGTAATTAGGGTGCCTGCCCCTGTTATAAGTAAGGTTCAAGGGGATCAATTAAATATTGCTGTAATAATGATTAATTCTCCTATAAGGTTGGGTAGGGGAGGTAGGGCTAAATTTGCTAAGTTTGAGATAAATCATCAGGTTGCTATGAGTGGAAAGATAAGTTGTAGTCCGCGGGCTAAAATTATTGTTCGGCTGTGAGTCCGTTCATAGGTTGTGTTGGCTAAGCAGAATAGGGCAGAAGAGATTAGGCCATGAGCGATTATTAGAATTAGAGCTCCGGTAAAGCCTCATGGAGTTTGAATTAGGATCCCTCCTGCTACTAGTCCTATGTGACTGACTGATGAGTAGGCGATTAGTGACTTTAGGTCTGTTTGTCGTAAACAAATGGAGCCTGTTATGATTACACCCCATAAGGCTAACACAATAATGGGATAAATTATATCTTTGGATAGGGGGTCTAAAATAATTATTATTCGTATTATGCCGTAGCCTCCTAATTTTAGGAGAATTGCTGCGAGGACTATAGATCCAGCAACGGGAGCTTCTACGTGAGCTTTTGGGAGTCATAGGTGGACGCCGTAGAGGGGCATTTTTACTAGGAAAGCCAGTAGGCAGCCTATTCATCAGATTTTATCACTTCAAGAGGACAGGGTTAGGGGGGGAGAGTATTGAATAATTAATATTGAAAGTGTTCCTAGGTCTTGGTGAAGTAATAGTAAGGCTACTAGTAAGGGTAGTGAGCCTGTTAGTGTGTAGAATAGAAAATATGTTCCTGCGCTTAGGCGTTCGGCTTGGTTACCTCATCGGGTGATTAGGATGAGGGTTGGAATTAGAGTGGCTTCAAACATAATATAGAACATAATAATTTCGGTGGCTCCGAATGCTATAATTAAAAATATTTGTAGTGAAGTCAGGAGTGAAATGTAGGTGCGTTGGCGGCTGGTAGGTTCTATTTTGATGTGGTTTTGGCTGGCTAAAATTATTAAAGGGAGGAGTCAGCAGGTAAGAATGAGTAGGGGGGTTGATAGAGGGTCTGTGGCTAGATAAGGGCTAGTTGATATTCATCCTGTTTCTGAGGGCCATTTAAGTCAGGAGAGGCTAAATAAGGCAATGGCTAAGCTTTGTGTTGTTGAAGTAGCTCATAATCATTTTGAGGGAGTTATTCAGATTGTTGGGAACAGCATAATTGTTGGGATTAAAATTTTTAGCATTGTAGTAGGTTTAGGGCTTGTAGGCGGTCTGTTCCATGGGTGCGGGCTGTCGCTACTAATAAAGCTAGGCCTGCACTGGCTTCACAGGCTGAGAATGTTAATAATAAGATAGGAGCTGCGGAGAAAGCAGTTATTTCAAGTTGTAATATTCAAAGTGCTAATGCGATGAATAGTGATAGTATTATCCCTTCTAAGCAAAGGAGGGCAGATAAAAGATGGGTGCGGTGAAAGGCCAAGCCTATGAGGCCTAATGTAAATGCTGAGGAAAAGCTAAAGTATAAGGGTGTCATAAGGGTGTTACAGATTTAAACTGTAATCTTCTGAGCCGAAATCAGAGGTCTTATATTTGGACTAACACTCTATTCAGCTCATTCTAGGCCCCCTTGTAATCATTCATATACGAGCCCTAGGGTTAGTAAGATTAGGATTGTTGCTGCTCAAAGTAATGTGTAGGAGGGGTTTGGTAGTTGATTCCCTCAGGGCAGGGGGAGGAGTAGAGCAATCTCTAGATCAAATAGTAGAAATAGAATGGCAATTAGGAAGAAGCGTAGTGAAAATGGCAGGCGCGCTGATCCTAGGGGATCAAATCCACATTCGTAGGGGGAAAGTTTTTCTGCATCTGGGTTTATTTGAGGGAGTCAAAATGATAGAGTGGCTAGGATTAGTGATAGTGCTGTAGTAATAAATACAATAGTTATAATTAAGTTCATTATCTTTCCTTGGGGTTTAACCAAGACTAGGTGATTGGAAGTCACTCGTACTAGCATTAAATACTAGAAAGATATGATCCTCATCAGTAAATAGAGACATATAGGAATAGTCATACAACATCTACGAAGTGTCAGTATCAGGCGGCTGCTTCAAATCCAAAGTGATGACCTGATGTGAAGTGATATTGAATTTGTCGAAGTAAGCATACGGCAAGGAATGTTGAGCCGATAATTACGTGTAGGCCGTGAAAGCCTGTTGCTACGAAGAAGGTTGAGCCGTAGACACCGTCTGCGATGGTGAAAGGGGCTTCGTAGTATTCTATAGCTTGGAGGGCGGTAAAATAAAAGCCTAATAGGATAGTGAGGGTTAATGATTGGATGGCTTGTTTACGTTCTCCTTCTATTAGGCTGTGGTGGGCTCATGTTACTGTTACACCAGAGGCTAATAGTACGGCGGTGTTTAATAGTGGGACTTCAAATGGGTCTAGGGTTGTGATGCCGGTGGGGGGTCAGCATCCTCCTAGTTCTGGGGTTGGGGCTAGGCTAGAGTGATAAAAAGCTCAGAAAAATCCTAGGAAGAAAAATACTTCTGATGTAATAAAAAGGATTATCCCATATCGTAGTCCTTTTTGTACAGAGGGGGTGTGGTGTCCTTGGAAAGTGCCTTCTCGTACAATATCTCGTCATCATTGATATATGGTTAGGAGAAGAAGTAGGAGTCCTAGTACAAGAAGGGGAATTGAGTGAAAGTGAAATCAGATTGCTAGGCCTGATGTTATTAGGAGGGCAGCTACTGCCCCTGTGAGGGGCCATGGGCTTGGGTCAACCATGTGATATGCATGTGCTTGGTGGGCCATTAAACGTTTTCTTGTAAATATAAGCTTAATAGTAGTACAAATACGTAGGCTTGAATTATAGCTACTGCTACTTCTAGCAGAGTTAATAATACTAGGAGAGTGGCGGTGAGTAGTGCGATTGTGGGTATTATAGGAAGAAGGGTAATAGTTGCAGTTGAGATAAGTTGAATTAGCAGGTGACCTGCTGTTAGGTTGGCTGTAAGTCGTACTCCTAGGGCAAGGGGCCGGATAAATAAACTAATGGTTTCAATAATAATTAGAATTGGGATTAAGGGGGCGGGGGTTCCTTCTGGCAGTAAGTGTCCGAGGGCTGCAGTAGGTTGATTTCGTAGGCCAATGATTACTGTAGCTAATCATAGTGGCACTGCTAATGCTATATTTAAGGAGAGCTGGGTGGTGGGAGTAAATGTATATGGTAATAAACCTAATATATTTAATGTTAGAATAAATACTATTAGTGAAGTTAGTAATATTGCTCATTTATGTCCGTTTTTATTTAAGGGTATTAGTAGTTGTTGTGTAAATGATTTAATAAATCAGCTTTGTAGGGAGATTAGTCGGTTATTTTGGTAGCGGTTTGAGGGGGCGGGTAATAGGGTTCATGGGAGGGTAAGAGCAATGGCGATTAGGGGAATACCAAGGTATGTGGGGCTTATAAATTGGTCGAATAGGTTTAGTGCCATGGTCAGTTTCAGGTATTTGTTTTAAGTTTTTCAGTATTTAAAGGGGAGGTTTCATTAGTAAATGTGTGGTTTAAGATTTTATTAGGTAAAATTGTTAGGAAGACCAGTCATGAGAATACAAGGATTGCGAACCAGGGTGCGGGGCTTAGTTGTGGCATGTCATTAGAGGTGGTTGGGAATCACCAATGTTTAGCTTAAAAGGCTAACGCTATGCCCTCTTTAGCTTTCTAATGAGGCGTCTTCAAGTATTAGGGAGGATCAGTGTTCAAAGTGTTCTAGAGGAACGGCTTCTACAACAATGGGTATAAAGCTGTGGTTTGCCCCACAAATTTCAGAACATTGTCCGTAAAATACCCCTGGGCGGGATGTAATGAAGGATGTTTGATTAAGGCGTCCGGGTACGGCGTCTATTTTAACACCTAGGGCTGGGACTGCTCAAGAATGTAAAACATCTTCAGCGGACACAAGAACTCGAATTGGGGATTCTATTGGGATTACTATTCGGTGGTCTGTTTCAAGTAGTCGGAATTGGCCTGGGGCAAGATCTTGTGTTTGAATTATGTATGAGTCGAAGGCTAAGTTTTCGTAGTCTGTGTATTCATAACTTCAGTATCACTGATGTCCTATAGCTTTGACGGTTAAGTGGGGGTCATTAACTTCATCTATTAAGTAAAGAATTCGTAATGAAGGCAGGGCGATAAGAATAAGAATTACTGCGGGTAAAATTGTTCAGACAATTTCAATTTCTTGGGAGTCTAGAATATATTTATTTGTTAATTTAGTGGTAACTATTATAACAATAATATATAGAACTAATGTGCTGATTAGGAAAACAATTATTAAGGCATGGTCGTGGAAATGGAGAAGTTCTTCTATAACAGGGGAGGCCGCGTCTTGGAATCCTAGTTGTGATGGATGTGCCATTAAGCTGTTAGGCTTAAGGTACGCAGGAATTTAACCTGCAATTTTGCCTCGACAAGGCAGGGTAATTTGTTTTTACTAGTACCTTAATTAAGAAAGTGGCAGAGTGGTTATGCGACTGGCTTGAAACTAGTCTACGGGGGTTCAATTCCTTCCTTTCTCGTTACTTTTGAACTATTACAAAGGCTGGTTCTTCAAATGTGTGGTAAGGCGGGGGGCACCCGTGTAACCATTCTGTATTTGTTGGTGTTAATTCCACGGAAAGGACTTCTCGTTTGGCGGCAAAGGCTTCTCATAGAATAAATAGGAATATCACGACTGCCACTAAGGAAATTATTGAGCCGATGGATGAAATAATGTTTCATAGGGAGTAGGCGTCTGGATAGTCAGAGTACCGTCGAGGCATGCCTGCTAGGCCTAGGAAGTGTTGGGGGAAAAATGTTAGGTTAACACCTACAAATATTGTTCCAAAGTGGATTTTTGTTCAGGTACTGTGTATTGTGTAGCCTGTAAATAGGGGGAATCAGTGTACAAAAGCTCCTATAATTGCAAATACGGCTCCTATTGATAATACGTAGTGGAAGTGGGCTACTACGTAGTAAGTATCATGTAATATAATATCTAGGGATGAGTTGGCTAATACAATTCCGGTAAGACCTCCCACAGTAAACAAGAAAATAAAGCCCAGTGCTCATAGTAGCGGTGTTTCTCATTTAATGGACCCTCCATGTAGGGTTGCTAGTCAACTAAATACTTTTACCCCAGTTGGGATGGCAATAATTATTGTTGCGGATGTAAAGTAGGCTCGGGTGTCTACATCTATTCCTACTGTAAATATGTGGTGAGCTCATACAATGAAACCTAGTAGTCCGATGGCTATTATAGCTCAAACTATACCCATATATCCAAATGGTTCTTTTTTGCCTGCATAGTAGGCTACAATATGTGAAATTATTCCAAAGCCTGGTAAAATGAGGATATAAACTTCTGGGTGCCCGAAGAATCAGAATAAATGTTGGTATAGGATTGGGTCTCCTCCTCCTGCAGGATCAAAGAAGGTGGTGTTCAAGTTTCGGTCTGTTAGTAGTATGGTAATCCCTGCAGCTAAAACTGGTAGAGATAATAATAGTAGTACAGCTGTAATTAAGATGGCTCATACAAATAAAGGTGTTTGATATTGGGAGATGGCTGGGGGTTTTATATTAATAATGGTTGTAATGAAGTTAATTGCTCCCAGGATGGAAGATACTCCGGCCAGGTGTAGTGAAAAAATGGTAAGGTCCACGGAGGCTCCTGCATGTGCTAAGTTTCCGGCTAGGGGCGGGTAAACTGTTCATCCGGTACCTGCACCTGCTTCTACTCCTGATGAAGCAAGAAGCAGCAGGAAAGAGGGGGGAAGAAGTCAAAAGCTTATATTATTTATTCGAGGGAATGCTATGTCTGGTGCTCCAATTATTAGGGGAACAAGTCAATTACCAAATCCTCCAATCATAATCGGTATCACTATAAAGAAAATTATTACGAAGGCATGGGCGGTGACTAGGACATTATAAATTTGGTCGTCTCCTAGAAGGGCGCCGGGTTGGGCTAGTTCTGCTCGGATTAGCAGGCTAAGTGCTGTGCCAACTATTCCAGCTCATGCACCAAATACTAAATAAAGGGTGCCAATGTCTTTGTGATTGGTTGAGAAAAATCAGCGTGTTACTGTCACAGGTAGGATGGCCGAGGGTTAGGCGGTGGATTGTAGCTCCATGAACAAAGGTTTGAGTCCTTTTCCTATCAAGTCCCGAGGTGTTTTACATATTAGATTGCAAATCTAAAGAGGCAGGCTATACCCCTGCCGGGGCTTTCCCCGCCTTTTTGACCGAGGCGGGGGAAGTAGATGAATGCTCGCTGGCTTGAGCGTCTAGCTGTTAACTAGGAGCTTGTAGGATCGAGGCCTTCTCATCTAGTAAGGCCTTAGCTTAATTAAAGTGTCTGAGTTGCATTCAGAAGATGTGAGATAGAGTCTTGCAGGCCTTAGTCAGAGATTAGGAGATTCTCACTCCTACTGTAAGCTTTGAAGGCTTTTGGTCTAAAGTATTATCCTAAATCTCTAGGTTACTAATATCTGGGCTAATGGGGTTAGAGGAAGTAAGAGTAGAGTTATGGCTATTAGGGTTGCTAGAGGCATTGTAGTTTGTGTATTTTGGAGGCGTCAGGGGGTGGATGCGTTGTTTGTGTTAGGGGAGATTGTTAGGGTTATTGAGTAACATAGGCGGAGGTAGAAGTAGAGGCTTAGTAATGCGCTAAGTGCTATAATTGTTGCAGTTAAGGGGAGTTTTTGTATTGTTAGTTCTTGTAAAATTAGTCATTTTGGTATGAATCCTGTTAATGGGGGGAGGCCTCCGAGGGAGAGTAGAGCTAAGGTGGCAGTTGTTGTAATAATAGGGGCTTTAGTTCAGGATATTGATAGGGTATTAATTTTTGTTGAAGCTATAAGTTTAAATGTTATGAAGGTTGTTGCTGTTATTAGGATATAAAGGGCTAGGGTTAGGATTGTTAGTTGGGGGCTAAATTGTACTACAATGATTATTCATCCCAGGTGAGCAATAGAGGAGTAGGCTAGGATTTTACGTAGTTGAGTTTGATTGAGCCCATTTCATCCTCCAATAATGGTTGATAGCAGGCCGAGGGTTATTAATAGCGATGGATTTGTGGTGGGGGCTATTTGGATGATAAGGGCAAAGGGTGCTAGTTTTTGTCAGGTGGCTATGAGTAGTCCGGTGGGTAGGTCTAGGCCTTGTATGACGGGGGGTATTCAGAAGTGTATAGGGGCAAGGCCTACTTTAAGGGCTAATGCTATTGTTACTAGGGTAGTGGCTATTGGGTGTGATAGGCAGTGAATATTTCATTCGCCAGTGGACCATGCATTGATAGTGCTGGCAAATAGAATGGTAGCTGCAGCAGCGGCTTGGGCTAGAAAATATTTGGTGGTAGCTTCTACTGCTCGGGGATGGTGGTGTTGGGCTATGAGCGGGAGAATTGCTAGGGTATTAATTTCTAGGCCTATTCAGGCTAGTAGCCAGTGGGAGCTTATAAAGGTAAGGGCTGTACCTAGGCCTAGGCTTGAAAGGAGAATTATGGTGATGTAGGGATTCATTGGTAAGAGAAGGGGTTTAACCTACATTTTTGGGGTATGGGCCCAAAAGCTTGATTTAGCTGATCTTACTAGGAAGTGGTGTAGCGGAAACACTTAGAGTTTTGATCTCTATATTATGGGTTCGAGTCCCTTCTTTCTAAGGAGTCGGAAGGATTTTAACCTTCGTTAGTCACTCTATCAAAGTGGTCCTTGGGCATTCAGGCACGACTCCTATACTTGGGGCGGTAGACCTACTAATGCAATGGGTAGGGCGGCATGTCATAAGATGAGTGCCAGGGTCATGGGTAGAAAATTTTTTCATACTAGGTGCATGAGTTGGTCATATCGGAAACGTGGGTATGATGCTCGTACCCATAGGAAGAGCACTGAAAGTAATGCAGCTTTAGTTATAATGCTTATGGAAGCGAGTTCTAAGGTGGTTGGGGTAGAGGTTGTTCCTAAAAATAGAATTGTTGATAATGTATTCATTAGGAGAATGTTGGCGTATTCAGCTAGAAAAAATAGTGTAAAAGGGCCTCCTGCGTATTCTACATTAAATCCTGATACTAGCTCTGATTCTCCTTCTGTGAGGTCAAAGGGGGCTCGGTTTGTTTCTGCTAAGGTTGAAATATATCATATAGCGGCCAGGGGTCAGGCGGGGAATAATAATCAGATTGCTTCTTGGGCTGTGCTAAATATTTGTAGGGTGAAGCCGCCTGTGAAGATAATAATGGATAATAGAATTAGGCCCAGGCTAACTTCATATGAAATTGTTTGGGCGACTGCTCGTAGTGCTCCAATGAGGGCGTATTTTGAATTGGAGGCTCACCCGGAGCCTAAGATGGAATAAACTGCTAGGCTGGACAGTGCTAGAATAAGGAGTATACTTAAATTTAGGTCGGTGACTGGGTGGGGTATTGGTATCGGTGCTCATAATATTATTGCAAGTGTTAGGGCTAAAATAGGGGCGGCTATCAATAGGAAAGGAGAGGAGGAAGATGGTCGAATTGGTTCTTTAATAAATAGTTTAACTCCGTCTGCGATTGGTTGTAGTAGTCCGTATGGGCCAACTACGTTTGGGCCTTTGCGGAGTTGCATATACCCTAGAATCTTCCGTTCAGTGAGGGTTAGGAATGCTACTGCTAGCAGTACGGGTACGATGTAGGCTAGGGGGCTGATGAGGTGAGTAATTAGGGAGGTAATCATAATTAAGGGGAGGATTTGAACCTCCGGTTGAAAGGGCTTAGGCCTTTTGCAATTACCGGGCTCTGCCACCTTAATAATCTTCTCTTGATTTGAGGTTGGGCCCTCCTTTTATTTAATTTAGTGGTTATCATTAAATAAGGGTGGGGCGTATTGGTAATATGGGCCCCCTTGTTCCGGTCCTTTCGTACTAGGAAAAAGTAGCGTTACAGATAAAAACTGACCTGGATTGCTCCGGTCTGAACTCAGATCACGTAGGACTTTAATCGTTGAACAAACGAACCCTTAATAGCGGCTGCACCATTAGGATGTCCTGATCCAACATCGAGGTCGTAAACCCTCTTGTCGATATGGACTCTTGGAGAGGATTGCGCTGTTATCCCTAGGGTAACTTGGTTCGTTGGTCGGCTGGTGGCCGGATCTATTTGGTCAGATGTTCTGTGGCTTTGAGATGTCTCTCTTGGTTCTAGGGCTAAGCCCCGGTCCTCATGGGAGCTTTGTTTTCTCCCGTGGTCGCCCCAACTGAAGAAGGAGATCAAGTGCTAGTTAGTTTAATTGCTGTTTGGAGGTTCTTGACGTAGTTGATCTTTTATCTTAAGCTCCAAAGGGTCTTCTCGTCTTGTATTTGTATACCTGCTTCTGCACAGGCAGATCAATTTCATTGACTTGAGAGAGGAGACAGTTAAGCCCTCGTTCCACCATTCATACAGGTCTTCATTTAAAAGACAAGTGATTGCGCTACCTTCGCACGGTCAAAATACCGCGGCCGTTTAAACTTGTCACTGGGCAGGCAAGACCTCCTATACGTCGATGTTTTGGCAGGAGGCGATGTTTTTGGTAAACAGGCGAGGCTTTATGTTTGCCGAGTTCCTTCTCTTTCTTTTAGTCTTTCCTTTAGGTGGCCTTTCAGTGTAGAGTTAACGGCTGTAGATTATAGTTATTTCTTGGTTTTTGAGTATAATTATAATTCCCTCTGGTCTTGGGTCCGGTAATTACTAGTGGGGGGTCCGGTCTAGTGTACACATAGGTCAGGAGAAGGGGGTACCTTCTTATTACTCATTTTAGCAGGGTTTCTTCCATGTTGACATGGAGTAGCCTAATATGTTTAGGGGTTTGAGATGTAATATTTGTATAATGGATTTTTGTCTGCTGGAGCTTTAACGCTTTCTGACTAGATGGCTGCTTTTAGGCCCACTAAAGCAGGGTATCTTATTTAGTATAATCTTTAACCTCCTGATAAGGTTGTGTCCTGTGTCATAGGGGCTGTACCCCCTTTGACTAACTATCGCATGTTTCTCTGGCTCTTAATATTGTGAGTATGTATAGGAGGTGAGGAGTGCGAGGCTGAACTTCTATTCATTTCTTAGGCAACCAGCTATAACTAAGCTCGGTAGGCTTATCACCTCTACCCGGGGATCTTCCCACTCTTTTGCCACAGAGAGGGGTTGGCCCTAATTTATAGGCTGTCTCGGGGTAGCTCGCTTAGTTTCGGGGCACTGAACTAAAGTGCGCTTTGCTCAGTTGAACTGGCTAAATCATGATGCAAAAGGTACGAGGTTCAGTCTCTGCTTTTTTATGCTTTAATGATTTATTTCATTTCTCTTTCATCGTTCCCTTGCGGTACTTTATCTATAGCTTTAAGGAGGCCTTTTCTGTCTCACATACTAAGGGGGTAAAATGTTTTAATTAGGTGTATAGTGGTTTTATCAGGTACATTTAATATTGTAATAGGTTTTTAAATGATTAAGCTAGCTGTTTAGCTCAGGGCGATCCGATTTGCATGGATGTCTTCTCGGTGTAAGGGAGATGCTTGTCTGTCTCAGCCACGTCCTGATTATTCCAAGTGCACCTTCCGGTACACTTACCATGTTACGACTTGCCTCCCCGTGTTGGCTGATTAATTTATTAGTGATGTTTAGTGGGTGTGGAGGGGAGAGTGACGGGCGGTGTGTGCGCGTCTCAGAGCCTAATTCAAAAGGACACTCTGCTTGCTTTTTACTACTAAATCCACCTTCGGGCACTATTTTCAGTGTGCCGTTCGTAATTTTCTTAGTGTTAAGAAAATGTAGCCCATTTCTTTCCACTTCGTACGCTACACCTCGACCTGACGTTTTTGGGTGAATCTATTTTGCTTACTGTTGTGCCTTCACAGGGTAAGCTGACGACGGCGGTATATAGGCGGGTAAAACAAGGAGTGGTGAGGTTTAACGGGGGTTATCGGTTCTAGAACAGGCTCCTCTAGGTGGGTCTGAGACACCGCCAAGTCCTTTGGGTTTTAAGCTGTGCTCGTAGTACCCTGGCGGATGTAGTTGTGGGGATACATCAAGGTTTAGGGTTAAGCATAGTGGGGTATCTAATCCCAGTTTGTTACTTAACTTTCGTGGGGTCAGGCTAAGAATTTTAAAGCTACTTTCGTGTAAGGGTCTCGCGTCCTCGTAGTGCGTATGACTGCTTAGAGGATCTTTAGCTCTATTTGTTTGGGACCTTAACCACTCTTTACGCCGTAAGTATCAACTAGGGTCTTTCGTATAACCGCGGTGGCTGGCACGAATTTTACCGACCCTTTTAGCCTTAACTAAGTCGAGCTTTCGCTCATGTCTTAATATTTATTACTGCTGAATTCCCTTGGGGGTGTGGCGTAGCAAGGCGTCTTGGGCCAAGGTAGGGTGTGCCTGATGCCCGCTCCTCTTCCTCGGGCAGGGGAATGAGGGCATTCTCACGGGGGTGCGGATACTTGCATGTATAATTTGGGCTAAAGCTGATAGTAAGGCTAGGACCAAGCCTTTGTGCCTGTGGAACTTTCTAGGGCTCATCTTAACATCTTCAGTGTTATACTTTTGTTTAAGCTACACTAGC